TCAAGATTTAGTCTCCGATTCATATTTCGTCGACCAATCCTTCCTAATTCACATCTTTGTTGAAAGAATTTCTTTTGTAATTCCTTACATAAGGATTCAGAAAATACCGGATCTCCGCCTACACAAGCAAATTGTTGATAAAACTCCAAAATGGCATTTTCTTTTGACCCAATTTTTTTTTTCTCTTTATCATTCAGGAAAGACAAGAAAATTTCAGGATAGCAAACATTCTCTAAAATTTCTCTTAGATTCAAACCCATAGCTGATGATAGAACTAGAATAGATATTTTCTGTTTCCTACCCACACGAGCCCATATCCTTGCTTTTCGATCAATTTCTAATTCTAATCTTCCTCCCCAATCTGATATTATGGTCCCGGTATAGACCGAAATTCCGTTATGGTCCAATTCTGACCGGTAATAGATACCGGGACTTTGCAATATTTGATTGATCACAATTCTGTATATTCCATTTACTATAGAAGTTCCCAGGGAATTCATTAAAGGAATGTTTCCAATAAAAAGAGTTTGTTCTTGCATATCCCTACTGGTTTTCCAAATTAATCCCGCGGATACATATAATTCAGAAGAATATGTGAGTGATTCATATACAGCATCTCTTTCTTTTATCAAAGGTTCTACCAATTGATATGTTTCCACAAATAATTGAAATTCAATTTCTTGATCTGTATCTTCAATTTTTGGAAACTTATAAAGTTCTTCTGTTAAGCCCTGATCAATGAATCTACAAAATCCTTCAAATTGTATCTGATTAAAACCAGGTACTGTAGACATTCCCTCATTTCCATCCCCGAGCATTTTGAATTTCCCTTTTCTCGAAAATATTCCATTATTGACCCATTCTTCATCAAATCATATGGATTGATTTAGCAATGATGGAATTTCTATTTTGTTTACTGAATCACATGAAATTTGACCCACCCCATATATGGAATGTATGAAATGCATATGAACGGAGGAATAAAGACAATTTTATATTCAAATTGGAATTTGTAACAGATACAAAATCGAAAGGAATTAATAAATGTCACTTAAACTTATGGAGTTTTGGATAGAATATCAAAAAAAAAGTGATTCCATTTCTACCATTATTATGATATTACATATTCTAATCCGATTGGGTACCAGAAAAATAAATGGATTCGGTATTTAATCTGTTCGATGATATAAAGACATTATAATCATCAAAAATATAGAGTTGATCTTTTTTGAGCACTTAACTTTTTCATGGATTCTATTGTTCAACAAATGATTCGCATAAAAGAGAGATACTTTTACCTTTTTTTAGTAGAATACGATCGAAGGGCGTAATAGAGTAATAAAGTTTGTATTTATTAACCATGTGTAGATAGCTATCTATGTTTCCTCCTTTATTGAAGTTCTATTCGGGACAGCGCGTGCTATGCTATATTTCCATTTTCTATTCCATCTATTGAATGAAAAATTGAAGCACTACAATTTACTGATAATTCTCTATAGGCATCATATATAGATAGGATATCCAATTAAATATTTGTATAACAATTTATGTTCTGGGGTTTACATATACTTCTATTTGATGTTATAATAGAAATTGGGAAGGATTTTTTTTATGGAAAAGAATCAATACTGATTAGTTATATATCAATTTGGATTGTCTTATATCATTAGGATTAAGAAAAGACAATTTTGGATTCAAATCCAAGAATCGTTCATGAATTTACAGTCACATTTAATAGTTAATGGTTCAAATTTGTCCTAAATTTTGGCTTTTGTGACTGAAAAACCACATTTGGTTTTTCAATTTTTCAATATCAATATAAAAAAGAGAGGGAAAATTTGTAAATATTTAGGTTTTGAGATACTATACATACAACCGAAGGGATGGATCCAATCCAAAAAACGAAGGATTTTTTTCTTTTCGGGCAAGGGTTAAATTTAAGAAAACGGGATTCAAGATGCAAGTCCAATAAAAAAAGAAGTTTAGGAATTCCCCACCCGACGCAAACAAAGGGAGACTTTTTTTTTCATCTATTTTGTAGGAGATCATACATTTTGGCGGCATGGCCGAGCGGTAAGGCGGGGGACTGCAAATCCTTTTTCCCCAGTTCAAATCCGGGTGTCGCCTGATCAAGAAAAAACTCGAAATCTCTTATTTCGTTTTGCTAATATAACTCGCTGAATTTTTCCCCAGCAGAAGCAAACAAAGTAAAAGGACTCTTGAGACTTGCTTGCTTGGTTCTAAACATCTGGAAGTTTGACTCTCGAAAGCTAAAGTGCTCTAAATCCTTGCCTCTAGGATTCAAGGACAGATTATAGTGGTGGAAGGTCTCTCATATAAAGATTTATTGATTCCCTTCCACTACTAATGTAGTGTTTAATTACCGGGTCCTGAATTAGATTGGATAGCCCGACGGAAAATCGAATTAGTGGTTGTAGAAAGGGCTGAAGATACTTTCTATACAGACTCAGGAGAGTCTCTAAGTCCTCGGTATCCAATA